GTCTGCTATCTATTATTTTTTATTATAAAGTGCTTCTGAATTGATCTTATCTTTTAAAAATTTTAAATTTTTTGTTGAGTAATAACTTAACCTTTAAATAAAAAGTTTTTTGTAGAAATCTCAATAAATATTTCAACCTAGCATTTTTGATTACGAAAAAAAAGATACATTGCATTAGTTCACGAAACATTACAAAGATTCTATCTCTCTAAAACTCTCTAAAAAAGATCTTTTTTGTAGTGCAAGTTAATTCTTTCGAGTTTATTTTTTTGTTCCTATTCTCCTTTCTCATAAAAAGGTACTTTAAGTAAAGGATTACTTCGTTCTTGATAGTTATTTACTTAATCGGTGGATAGGAAAATACTCTGGATCGGAATCGTGGGGAGTACTCCTTCATCATTTCTACCAACATAAAGCCCCAATTAGAATCCCTTTTATGCTATGCAGTATGAACAGAAAAATCCTGTTGAATAACTTACATAATCTCTATTACGAATCCTTTGTGTACCTTGGTGTTCCTAACTATCCACCCTTTTTGGTCACAAGGACCCCCCCGCTCATTAGGGTAATACATGTCTGTTCATTAGGGTAATACATGTCTGTTAATAGCTAGTAAAATCCCTAGATAGTTGCTCCTTTTGAACCCGCTTCAAGTCATGATGACTAATCACTCAATCTTGGGGTAAATAGTATAGTATATAATGCTTATGTTTACTTTCACTTAACACTTGTACATAGGAAATGAGACTGAATCTTTTTACTGCAAAGTAAGAAACTGTTTTTTTCACTCATATAACTATCTGGTTTAGTTCATCAACCCGAATGATGAATAAAAAATAAAAAGGTATATTCAACCCATGAAATTTCCTTCCTAGAAAGAAAAGACATAGAGACAATTTTATGTCTTAACGAATCACACGTAGAGATATTGATAACACACATAGAGTTAATGGTATTTCATAACTAATTGATTGAGCAGCAGCCCGTAAACCACCTAAAAAGGAATATTTATTATTTGATCCATAACCTGACATAAGAAGGCCCACGGGAGCAATACTTGAAATGGCAATCCATAAAAAAACACCGATACTTAAATCGGCTAGAACAAGGCGATATCCAAAAGGAATTACTAAAGAACTTAGTAGAATTGATGTGACTGCTATGGATGGTCCGATACTGAATAAACGAGTATCTCCTCTTGATGGAAGAAGATTCTCTTTGAAAAGTAATTTTGTACCATCTGCTAAAGCTTGAAGAATTCCCAAAGGCCCGGCGTATTCAGGGCCAATACGTTGTTGTATCCCCGCAGATATTTCTCTTTCTAACCAAACAATTACTAGTACACCTATTGTGATTCCTAATACAGGAGTAAAAATAGGGACAAGCATCCATATGATCTCATATACCTCTTTTAAGGATTCCAATCTAAAAAAAGAATTGATAGCTTGTACTTCTGTTGTATCTATTATCATTTTAACGATCAACTTCTCCCATAATGATATCTATGCTACCTAGTATTGTCATAATATCAGCCAATTTCATTCTTTTAACTAATTGAGGAAGGATTTGCAAATTGATAAAACCCGGCGGTCGGATTTTCCATCTCCAAGGAAAAACACCCTTATCTCCTATCAGAAAAATTCCTAATTCTCCTTTTGGGGCTTCGACTCTCACATAAAGTTCTTGTTTTGACAATTCAAAAGTAGGAGAAGGTTTTTTACTGATAAATCGATAGTCAAAATCATTCCATTCGGGATCCCATACTTTATCAAAGCGCCGGATTTCTAAATTCTCATAGGGCCCCCCCGGAATTCCTTCTAAAGCCTGTTGAATAATTTTTATGGATTCTGTCATTTCACCGATTCGTACTAAATAACGAGCTAATGAATCCCCTTCCTTTTGCCATTGAACTCCCCAATCAAATTCATCGTAAGACTCATAATGATCAACCTTTCGAAGATCCCATTGTATTCCGGAAGCTCGTAGCATTGGTCCCGATAAACCCCAATTAATTGCCTCCTCTCCGCCAATAATGCCTACTCCCTCAACTCGCTCTAAAAAAACAGGATTCCGTGTAATAAGTCTTTGATATTCAGTAACTCTTGTTAAAAAATAATCACAAAAATCCAAACATTTATCTACCCAGCCATAAGGTAAATCAGCAGCGACTCCTCCAATACGAAAATAATTATGCATCATTCGCATACCGGTAACAGCTTCGAATAGGTCATATATCAATTCTCTTTCTCGAAAAATATAGAAGAAGGGGGTCTGTGCGCCAATATCTGCCATAAAAGGGCCAAGCCATAACAAATGCGAAGCTATACGACTTAACTCTAACATAATGACTCTGATATAGCTGGCCCTTTTAGGCACTTGAATATTGCCTAACTGCTCTGGTGCATTTACAGTTATTGCTTCAGTGAACATAGTAGCTAAATAATCCCAACGTGTTACATAAGGTAAATATTGTATAATTGTTCGGTTTTCCGCAATTTTTTCCATTCCTCTATGTAAATAACCCAATATCGGTTCACAGTCAATAACATCTTCACCATCTAGAGTAACAATGAGTCGAAGAACACCGTGCATTGATGGGTGCTGAGGGCCCATATTGACTATCATAAGGTCATTTCGTGTAGCTGGTGCAGTCATAGGTTTTTTCCCGATTCATTCTTCCATGAATTGCTGAAAGCGAAAAGAGGTTCATCAAAATTTAAGCGAAAATTAAAAATGACTCTTCAAATTAATGATTTTTTGTTTCTCGAATCTCCAACTGTCCGATTAATTCTTTATAACGTACTCTATTTTTTTTTGACAAATAGGCGAGCAGCCGTTGACGTTTTCCTAGAATTTTACGCAGACCTCTCTGAGATAAATAGTCTTTTTTGTGCAATTCCAAATGTGAAGTAAGTCTCCGTATCCTATTGGTGAAACTCACTACTTGAAATTCAACAGACCCCTTGTTGTCTTCGTTTTCCTCTTTCAAAATAATTGCACTGAATGGATTTTTTATCATAAAAAAAGCTCCTTCTACCCTTTAATTTACATATAATACATATAAATAATACATATAAAATATATTATTTGATCAGTAATAATAATATTAGTCATTTTAATGTAGTAATTAGTATACACAAGAATTTTAATTTTAGTTGGACAAGGATAAAAAAGTAGATGGTACGTTTTTACACTTACAACGTCAAATAATTTAGACCGAAAATTCGGAATATTCCATATATTCGTTTATTTTATAGATTTTATCCAAACAAATTGACTTAGTATTAAATAAAAAAGATCTAATATTAGACTGGGACGTAAGACAGGGCATATGTGCATCTGTTTGCTTTTCTATATGGTACAGAATATATAGGAAAAATGTACCATCAAACAATTTTTAATTGTGGATATATTCTTAACAAACTAAAACGGCTTCCATTATTGGTATTAAACCAATATCTATTTATACAAGCTAAGTCTTCTAATCGATAATTAGGCCAAAGAAATAACTTTAATTTAATTAATTCATTTTTATCTATATCAAGATGCTTTTTTTGATACAAAAAAGGATTCCTGTTTTTTATGTTCTTTTTGTTACAAAATACTCGATTTTTATCCACACTATTTATATTCTTTGAGTTGAAATAAATTATAATTCTCAATTCTCTACGACGTCTAGATGATAAAATCTTTTCAGGAACGATAAAATCATAATGTTTTTTGTCTCTCTTTCGAATTATTATTTGATATCTTGGGATAGATTCATACAATTTATTTTTATTGATATATCTTTGTTCTCGATATCTTTGAGGAGTTTGGTACTTACTTTTATGAACCAACGATATACCTACGGTTTGATATATAATAAAGTATCCGTCGTTTTTTACAGACAAACGAATGGGATCGATAAAAAATATCCCCTTTTTATTCAATTCCATAGGAGTCAATTTTTTTCGAATCACCATTATATCCAGATTTATTTCTTTCCTTTGAATAGACGATATAGTAGTATCTCTTGGATTTATCAGTCCAAGCAAGTAACAATATATCTTGATATTATTGATCATTCTTTCAGTTAAATTCGGAATTAAACCATCGTCTATTATCCATTGAAAAAGCAAATAGTGTTTCCGTAAGAAAATTATTTCTGGTCTCATTTTATTTCGGATCTTATATTGTTTTTTCATTTTATCTTGGTTTTGTGAATATGATCCAAGGCCTCTTCGGCCCGCGGGTTCTTTTTCTTCTTGATTTCGATTCATTAATTCAGAATATCTTTTTTCATTTGATGGTCTAAAAAAATGGAATTTTTTCTTTTCATTGATGTTTTTCTTTTTATTTAAATTTAAAAGAAGTAATTTGCTTGGTATAATCCATGGTTTTATTTTGTATACATTATAAAGTGGCACAAATTCTGGGAAGAACGGAAGTTTCATATTTGTCGATATTGGGTTTAGGATTTCTTCATTCATTTCCATCCAATCAAAAAAGAGTTTCTTGTCATTGATTGGATTTATTTCTAAATCTTGATGAATCATCAGATAAAAAATATCGTTTTTATCCATTTTCTCAATTTTTTGGTAATTCTTACTTCCAAGCTTAGTATTTATATTACTGCTATAATCCATTTTGGTCCAGGCCTCAATATCCATTTTTTGTCTTAGAAAAAAATTGAGAATTGTCCAATCAAAATATTTTCTATCTGGATTTTTTTGCATATACATAATATCGCCCTTTTCTAGATAATGATTGATAGGAATTTCCTCCAGGCTTTCAAATAAATTTTGTTTAGAATTGTTGTAATTAAAAGTAATTTTTTGGTTGTTATTTAATTCTGATGGTGATCCATAAATAATATATGAGGACTTCTTAATTTCAGAATTAATAGATTTATATGATAAAAGATTATATATATAGTATTTTGTAAAATTATCTTTTTGGTTTGGTAATGGATATACTTTAAAATCCTTTTTCTTTTTGTGATAAAGTAATAGATCTTTTTCATACGAATTCCATTTTGTTAAATCTTTATTTTGGGTAATACCACCTTCATTTATTGTAATTCGCCATTTTTGTGGTATTAATTCAAACCATCTAATCTGAGATAAATTGTATTGATAATGACCTCTTAACCAGTTTTTCCATTGATTCGTTTCAGAACTTGAAAGTTTTGTATGTCTTAATTCGGAATGAAATATTCCTTGTGTTACAAAATAATTTTTTATTGCAGTCTTAAGAAAAACGGGAGTTCCATGATACTCAAAAATATATCTTAACTTATACAAATTAATAACTTGGGTTTGTGATAATTTGTAAAATACATATGCTTGTGATAAAGAGAATAAGTCAAAAAAAAGATGTGAATTCCTCTTACTATTCTTAATATTGTAAAGTTCACTTTTTAGAGTCGAAATAAAGTTAATTTCTTTTTTGTTTTTTTTTATTTCTTGGTTTGTTTTATTATTGTAAATGTATTTATCAAAACAAAAATTTCTTGATTCAAGAACTAGTTGTGTAGGAATTCTGGCAATATGAATGATACATAGAAAGATATCCATGTATATTCTTTTAATGAAAATTTTTATAAACAAATCTAATTTATAGATTAATCGATTTCTTCTTTTTTTTATTTTTAATATTTTCAAAAAAAAATTTGGTGATTTTTCTTTTCCATTATAACTTGTTTTGTTAGGACTACTTCTTTTCTTGGCGTTGCTGTTTTTTTCTTTTGTAAGACTCTTTGTTTTCTTTCTGATTGTGCTTGTTCTATCAGCCAGATTTTTAATTTTTTTTTCTCTCAGTGAATAATTTGTATTATCTGTAGATTTTATTTTTATAAACGAGTCGTGAATTATCTGATTCCTAATTATAGAATCTTTTTTTTGGTTAGTTTCGCCGGGTTCATACACCTTTCTCAATATAAATAATCGAGTTGGATGTACTTTTAAGAGTTCTTTTTTTATTTTTTTTATAAACAGAAATAAAACGTTTTTGATAACCACTCTTTTTGGTTCTTTTGAATCTTGTAGAAAATTTTTTGTTCTTTCTTTTAAAACGCTTATAACTCGAAAATGATTATTTTTCGTTTTTATAATTTTTTTTTTTAGTTCTTTAAAAATAGGCTTAAAAAAGGAAGTTTTGGGGGGGACAGAACCAAAAGGAAGGGTAGTTTGCGTTCCCCAAGCCGTTAAAAAAGAAAACTTTTGTTGTTCTTTCTTTAGATCTTTATAAGAAGAAAAATAGGGCCTCAATTTAGATCTGTGCCAAGGTTTCAAATAAAAAGGAAATACTATTTTTATCTGAATACCATCTTTAAACCAATTTCTGGGAAGTTCGAGTTCTGATACTTGAACACCGTTATAGGTACATATGATATGCTTTTCTCTATTCCACTCATCGAAGTCCTCAGCCCACTCAGGGGGTTGAGATAATAAAATACGCCCAATATTTTTAACTATTATCAATGAAGGTAATAAAATATATTTTCTAAAAATAGATTGAATTATTAAAATTAAACTTCTTGTTGCTTGTGGATATGGAACAAAATCCCAGGCTTCCGCGATTTTTATCCACGTTTTTTCCTTTATTTTGTTCTCTTCTTCTTCCTTTTGTTTTTTTTTTTGTTCCTCTGTATAATCTTTAAATTCTGATCCTTTACCCATCCAATTTCTAAAAAAAAATTTCATCTGTTCAGGGATATTAAAAGAAAAAAGGGGGGATTTTTTTATTCTGTCCAAAAAAAGGGGGGAATGCGCATTTGCTTGAAACAATTTCGAAATAAAAGTTTTACGCCTTTGAACACGCATAGAACCTTTGATGAATTCTCGACGAAAATCTGATTCTTCCGAATAGTCTCTAATATACACCCAGTTTTTGACACTTGCTTTGCGACTACGTTTAGTAGGCCTATAAATTATTACATGATCCCTTTTTCTTGAACGTATATGATAATCCAACGGTAGGCCTTCATGAGCTGCGCCCGACAGGAATTCCAATTCGGTAATAAGTTTGTATGACCATCTAGGGACTTTTTTACTGATTTCTTTTATTACAAATTTTTGTTTTGTTTTTTGACCATTAGGGCTAGTTAGAATTGTATTCAATAAAAATTTGTAAAATTTGGCTCTTTTTTCTGAACCAATCCTTCCTTGTTCTTTTTCTGAAAATAAAGAGAGGCCCTTCCAATTTAAACTCGATCCCGATTCTCTATCGAATTTACTGATTAAAGTAAATAAATGACGATTTTCCGTTGAAAAAGTTTTTTTATCAAATCGGTCTATTTTCTGTTCAACCTCTTGGTAATCAGTATCAGGAAGAAGGAGACTATGAATCTTATTAATTTCCATTGTCTCTATGAAATTTTCTAACGAAATTTTATTTATGATTGAAGGTGAAATTTTTTTTTTGATTGTTCCCCGATATAACCCATTCAAAATGGGATCATACATTTTAGGCAAGTAATATTTTCTAGTCTTATCATTACACAATCTAGTACTTTTT